TTATAATTAAGTAATCGCTAAGATTCATCCAGCCAAAATAACCAAAAACGAAAAAAAAAAAAAAAGAATATAATAATATTATTGAATCATAAGAATTACTTTGATAGTAGTTCCTATCCACGGGATTTTCAAAAATTTATAATATATATATATACGACTTTTTTATGCCATTTCTTTTTTGTGAACCATTCTTTGAATTCTTCGTTCTTCCTTTTTATTGTTTTTTTCAACCAATTCACAGATAAAAAGGAAGAACTTCTAATCGAATCCCTATCTAAATCGAAATTCACAAAAGTAGTAGGGCAGATTATATAGATCTTTAACTCATATATACCTAGTGAATATCAAATATCACATATACAAGTGTTTCTTACATAACGTAAACCACCTATTCTATAATTGGGCTAACCTAAAAAAAGAATATTTGAAAAAAGAAATAGTTAATGATGACCTTCCATAGATTCACCTATATAAGCCGCAGCTAAAGTGGCAAAAATGAGAGCTTGAATCCCGCTTGTAAATAATCCAAGGAACATGACAGGTATAGGAACCACTAAAGGTACTAAAGAAACAAGAACAACAACGACTAATTCATCGGCTAATATATTTCCGAAAAGTCGAAAACTAAGTGATAGGGGTTTTGTAAAATCTTCTAAGATATTAATGGGTAAAAGAATTGGAGTTGGTTGAATGTATTTACTGAAATACCCTAATCCTTTTTTGCTAAGACCCGCATAAAAATAGGCTACTGATGTGAGTAAAGCTAAAGCAACCGTTGTATTTATATCATTCGTTGGTGCTGCTAACTCCCCTTGAGGTAACTGGATAATTTTCCACGGTAAAAGGGCTCCTGACCAGTTAGAAACAAAAATAAATAAAAATAGGGTTCCAATAAAGGGAACCCATGGACTATATTCTTCTCCAATCTGGGTTTGACTCACGTCTCGAATGAATTCAAGGACAAATTCAAAGAAATTTTGGCCGTCAGTTGGAATGGTTTGTGGATTGCGAATCGCTAGAACTGCGGAACCTAATAAGATAGCAATTACAACCCAAGAAGTAATAAGGACTTGGGCATGGACCTGGAACCCCCCTATTTGCCAATAGAAATGTTGGCCTACTTCTACACCAGATATCTCATATAACCCTTCTTTTATTAGTGTGTTGATGGAACATGATAAAACATTCATATTGCCCTCGGACAGAAATAATAACTTTAAATTATTTTGATTCAAGATCCCCCCCCCTTTTTTTTTACTTAATTTACTTGAATTTTATATTTAAGTTTTGGATACCAACTAAACTAATCACACAATATCCCCAGTTTTTATCTCTTTTTCTTTTGTACGATTCAGGAGTAGTAACCGATTTTTTAAATCGAAATACAGGGAGCCCCTCCCTCAAAAAAATTTGATTTATTTATTTATCTTATTATTAATCAAGAATTTTGTATATAGCTAGAACGACCCTCACAAATTGCGAATACTAATTTGTTAAGAATGAACCGAATTGAAGCTATAGCGTCATCATTTGCTGGAATAGAAATATCTGCGAGATCGGGATTACAATTTGTATCGATTAAAGAAATGGTTGGAATTCCCAAAGTGATACATTCTCTAAGAGCCGTATATTCTTCTTGCTGATCGATGATGATTACAATATCAGGCAATCCCGTCATATATTTAATCCCGCCTAGATATGTTTCCAAGCGAGATAATTGTCTCTTCAACACAGCTGCATCCCTTTTCGGAAGACGGTTGAATCCCTCTGTCTTTTGTTCAGTTCTCAAGTCCCTAAACTTATGAAGTCTTTTTTCTGTAGTGGACCAATTTGTTAACATGCCGCCGAGCCATTTTTTATTAACATAATGACACCGAGCTCTTATTGCAGCCCGCGACACTAAATCAGCTGCTTTATTTTTTGTCCCAACAATTAAGAATTGTTTTCCCCTACTTGCTGCATCAAAAACTAAATCACAAGCTTCTGATAAAAAACGAGCAGTTCTAGTCAGATTTATAATATGAATACCTTTACGCTTTGCAGAAATATAAGGGGCCATTCTAGGATTCCATTTCCGCGTACCATGTCCAAAATGAACTCCTGCTCTCATCATCTCTTCCAAATCGATGTTCCAATATCTTTTTGTCATTTCTTTTCGCACTTAAAAAGGGGATACCCCAAACTAAAATAAAAATTTGTTCCGATGGAACCTTCTCTTGTACCGGGGATGGCCATTTATACGTGAGACAAGCCATTATTTTGTATTCATTATTATCTTTATTAGTGTTAACAAATTACCAAAGCAAATGACTACAGCAAACAACAAAAAATGAAATTCAAAATAGGAATCCGCTATTAGGAATCATTAAATCCTAGAAAAGTCAGATTTTGAAATAGAAGAGTCACAAAATTCCCTGTGGTAGAATAAAATATCTCTCATATCTCCCTCGAATAAAGATAAATTTTTTGTTTTTTTTTCCAAAAGAATGTTGGTATGTTG